AAGGTTCCAGAAGATGTTAATGGTAAGCAAGAAGATTGTTTACGAAGAAACAACAAGAAAAATTCATATTCTGATACATAAGAGTTATATAAGAATCGAAATAGTCTTTTATTTTCTTTTTTCAAAAGAAAAATCGATTTCATTGAAGTAATAAGACTATTCCAATTCGAATAGTAGTTGAGAAAGAATCGCAATAAATGCAAAGATGGAACATCTTGGATCCGGTATTGAAGGAGTTGAACCAAAATTTCCAAATGGATAGGATAGGGTATTTCTATATGTGATAGATAATGTAAATGCAAAAATTTGTCTTCTAAAAAGGGAAATATTGAATGAATAGATCGTAAATTCTGAAACTTTGGTGTTTCTTTTTCTTTCGGACAAGATAATTCTCGTAGCGAGAATGGGATTTCTACAACGATCGCAAACCCCTCAGATAGAATCTGAGAATAAAACTCAGAATAAAAAAAATTGTTGTAATCCAACAATCGATCTTGGGTAGGATGATTAACCGAGTTAATCCAAAAATTCTGCTGATACATTCGAATAATTAAACGTTTCACAAGTAGTGAACTAAATTTCTTGTTATTACAACTAACAATTTCCACAGGCTCGGAATCATTTAATCCATAATCATGGGCAAATGCATAAATATACTCCTGAAAGAGAAGTGGGTAGACGAAGTATTGTTGACGAGATTTCTGTTTTTCTGAATACCCTTCGAATTTTTCCATTTGTATTTCTACTTGAATCAGAAAGAGGAAGCATTTCTCGGTTTATCAAATGATGATACATAGTGCAATATGGTCAGAACAGGGTGTTGCATTTTTTAATACAAACCCTGGAAAGAAAGGGAGTCTAATCCACAGATCTTTTCCTTTTCTATCCAATTAGTTTATGTTTGTTCTAATTACAAAAGAGAACAAATCTTTTATTTTTACAGGCCAATTGCTCTTTTGACTTTGGAATACAGTCTCTTTATCAATATACTGCTTCTTTTACACATTCAATCCATAACATCCCTTTTCAATCCATAATCAAGAATAATTAGGATTTCTAAAAAAACAAAGAAAAAATCAAGGGTCCGCTCATAGGAAAACCCAACCTTTCCCCGCATCAGGCACTAATCTATTTTTAACGTCTAATTAGATCGGGGAATCATTTCAATTAAGAAGTTAAGCTCGTTGCTTTTTATTTTACCAGAATTGGAGCCAGACTCTATCCATTTATTCACTAGACCCAGAAAATCGGAATTTTTTTATTCCATTCCAAAAATCAAAAATAAGAATTTGATTTTATTACGACATGCTATTTTTTCCATTCATTACCCTTGAGGATCAGTCGTGGTCTTCTAGACTCTACCAAGAGTCTGAACGAATTTGTTGCTTCATCCAAATGTGTAAAAGATCATAGTCGCACTTAAAAGCCGAGTACTCTACCATTGAGTTAGCAACCCAGATAAAATAGGATCTTAGATACGATCGAAACCCAAAAATCAATGGAATTACACCGCACGCTCCTGTCAAAACATTGAACTAGCAAGACATCAAAAGAAAGATTTTATCCCCCATTAAAAACACTCAAATGCCAAAATGAACAGGTCCGGTTAAATTTCACTAAGGTTAAAAAAAGAGCGGCTTCAATCACGATGGCAAAATTGTCATTTTTTTAGCAATTTCTATTTAAAGAAATCAAAAAATCTTGTATGAGAGTACATGCAAGAGGGACAACCCTATCATTTGAGCGAAGTGTAGGCAGAAAAACCTAATATGGAGTGAGGATAAAGAGACCTATCTATCTACAAATTCTATTTGTTCAATAGACCTTTGTCAATGGAAATACAATGGTAAGAAAACAAATTAGATATAAAAAGTAAATAAAATAAGGGCTTATGTTGGATTGGCACGACATAAATCCAGTCAAAAATAGGACTAAGAAAGAGGCAAATTGTGTCTAAATAATTAGACAACGAGGGATACTAGTGATCCCTCTCCTACTTTTTTATTCATTTAGTTCTTCAATTAACTCAAAGTTCCTTCTTTTTCTTTAAAGAATTCTGCCTTCCTTAAAATATCATAAACAGTTCTTGTAGGTTGAGCACCCTTTTCAAGGAAATAGAGAATAGCTGGAACATTTAAACAAGTTTGATTCTTTATCGGATCATAAAAACCCACTTTTCGAAGATCTCTTCCTTCTCTTCGAGATCGAACATCAATTGCAACGATTCGATAGACAGCTTATTGGGATAGATGTAGCTAAACAATGCCCCCCCTAGAAACGTATAGGAGGTTTTCTCCTCATACGGCTCGAGAAAATGATTCGAATTTCTGTCTATAATACAAGTAGATAGAAATTCGACTATGACTTGCATTAATTTCCTTACAGAAAAAACAAATTGCATTTATACTCATGACTCAAGTTGGCTAATTTTGACTGACAGACTTAAAAGGAAAAATCCTTCGAAATTTTTTGAGTCGTCTCTAAACTCTTTTCTTTGTCTCATCTCGAACGAATTTACTTTTATTCCTTATTCTGATCCAATTCAATTGTTGAGACAATTTTATTGTTGAGACAGTTGAAAATCGCGTTTACTTGTTCCGGAATTCTTTATCTTTGATTTGTGAAATCCTTGGGTTTAGACATTACTTCGGGAATTCCTATTCTTTTTTCTTTCAAAAGAGTAGCAACATACCCTTTTTTTCTTATTTCCTTCGATAAAGCATTTCCCTCTTCTATAGAAATCGAATATGAGCGATTGATTTTGATAGACTTTTAATTGAAAGAGTTTTTCCAATTTTCCAAAATTGGACTTTCTTCTTATTTTAACCTTTCGACTTCTATATTAAGGATAGACTGACAAAGTTGGCCTAATTTATTAGTTTTCACTAACCCTAGATTCTTTCCCTTGATAAAAAATCAATTCTGTCCTCTCGAGCTCCATCGTGTACTATTTACTTACAAACAACCCAGCGCAAATTTGGTTCGGGACGAATAGAACAGACTATGTCGAGCCAAGAGCATTTTCATTACTATGAAAAATGATGGATAGCAAAATCCACAATCGATCATGTCCTTCAAGTCGCACGTTGCTTTCTACCACATCGTTTTAAACGAAGTTTCACCATAACAAACATTCCTCAAATTTCATTGCAAAGTGGTATAGGGAATTGATCCAATATGGATGGGATCATGAATAGTCATTGGTTTAGTTTAGTTTTTTGTATACTAATTCAAACTTGCTATCTATGGAAAAATATGGATAAAAGAAATAAGTATTTATCGGGGAAGACTCCGCAAAGATCCAATTTATTTAAACCCATATTCTATCATATGAAGGAAACATAGTTCGAAAAAGACGAATAAACAAGTTTGCTTAAGACTTATTTATTATTGAATTTCCATTCTCAACAGAGGACTCGAGATGGTCAATCCTGAAATGAGAAGAGAAGGATCGATTCTTCTCCAACAAATAAACTATCAACCTCAAAAAAAAATTTAATTAATTTAATTACTATATTAGAATTAGATTAGCAATATATTTTTCCGTAACAAAAACAATTAACTATTAACTAAATAAACTATTCCAATGAAAAGATTGAAAGTTTTTTGGTAGTTATAGAATTCTCGTACTTCTTCGACTCGAATACCAAAAGAAAGAAAAAAATGAAGTAAAAAAAACACATTTCGTGTGAAGTAAAATTAAGGTCTTTGCTTTTACTTATAGCATTCTTTCTTTTACCTAAAAGAAGCAACTCCAAATCAAAAATTAGGAGAAGTATGATTTTTGGAATCCATTCTATCCAACGAACAGTTCTTACCTTATCCTTACCAGAATGGATCATTCTGGATATTTAAAGAATCACAGATCGAGATCGTTTTCGCTTAACCAAAGAAGGACCCTTTTTGCTAATAATATAATACAACAAAAATCTATCTCTATCATAAAGGGATAGGTCTCATTTTTTATACAGTGTTTTACGTATAGACCAAATTTTTCATGAAAATAAAGATATTCAATTTGACTGGACTTGACACTTGATTATGTTTTCTGAGAAAGAAAATGAATGCTTAGAAATGCATCTAATCTAAGAGTTCATAAGAGATAATTATTCTCTCTAATAAACTTTCTTTTGTCTCGTGCGGGGTACAATACGATTTCATCTTTCGTTTCATCAGAAAAATCTGGGACGGAAGGATTCGAACCTCCGAGTAACGGGACCAAAACCCGCTGCCTTACCACTTGGCCACGCCCCATTTCGGGTTTTATCCGACACTAATAAACACTAGTATGTTTATTTGTTTTGTTATTCGTCAATCCCACTTCAATTACATAAAAAATGAGGGATACTCTCTTGCTAGGATTCTAGACATGCGGATAATATAGAATCCAAAAAATGCATTGATCATTACATGGAATTCTATTAAGATATTATATGAAAGTCGAATTTCTTCCATTCTCATTTGAGAGTGCGAATACAAGGAGGTATTTTGCGTTTGGGAAAGTCCGAAGAAAAAAGGATTTTGAATCCGCCTTTTCCTTTTTCCCTTAGAAAAATAACTCAATCAAAATCCAATTATCTACTCTACAAGAACGAAATGCTTGTTATGCCTAATATACTTAGTTTAACCTGTATCTGTTTTAATTCTGTTCTTTATCCGACTAGTTTTTTCTTCGCCAAATTGCCCGAAGCTTATGCCATTTTCAACCCAATCGTGGATGTTATGCCTGTCATACCTGTACTCTTTTTTCTATTAGCCTTTGTTTGGCAAGCTGCTGTAAGTTTTCGATGAAATCTTTACTGCTCTGTCTGCCAAATTGAATGATGTATTCATTCCAAAAAAATTCTAAAAATGGATAAAAGCCGAGAAGTCTTATCTTATATTATGAACCTTCGATTCTAAAATTCAAATTCTTCTACATTGAATGTATAGCTGCAGCAATAAATTTGGATCAGCCTTTCTACCCCCTGCACCTACGTTGAGCAGGTACCTTTAGGTACCCACACAATACCTAACCTAATTTTTGATATTGATAAGAGTGCTTATTAGAAATCAATTCTTGAAAAAAATTGCAAGAATTGATTTTTGCATTTTTAGGTGTCAAAATAAACAAAACCCATCCTAATGGATCTGTGTGGTAAGGAAAAACGGGTAATCTATTCCTTAAAAAAAAAATCTTGGAGATTATGTAATGCTTACTCTCAAACTTTTTGTTTATACAGTAGTGATATTCTTTGTTTCCCTCTTTATCTTTGGATTCTTATCTAATGACCCAGGACGTAATCCTGGGCGTGAGGAGTAAAAATCCAATTTTTTTTGGAATTTTTTCTTACAAATTGGATTTGTTTCGTACATTTATCTATGAGAAAATCCGGGGGTCAGAATTCCTTCCAATTCGAAAGTCCCAAATGATCCGAGGGGGCGGAAAGAGAGGGATTCGAACCCTCGGTACAAAAAAATTGTACAACGGATTAGCAATCCGCCGCTTTAGTCCACTCAGCCATCTCTCCCCGTTCCAAATCGAAAGGTTTCCGTAATATGACAGAGGCAAGAAATAACGATTGCAAAAAATCCTTCCTTTTTCTTTCAAAAGCCCATAAAAATTATATTGCCAATTCCATTTTAGTTATATTCTTTTTTCTTAATGTTAATAAAAAAAAGAAGAAAATTCTTGTTTTTTCTTTCTAAAATTCGATATTGGCTGAGAAACAATCAGATAGATTTTCTCTTCAGCGGGCATTTCCATATAGGACTTGTTATAATAAAACAAGCAGGTTATATAAAAAATAAAAAACTCTTTTTTGATTATTTATCAACAAAGCAAAAAGGATTCTTATCAAACCCACCATAAAATCAAACCCACCATAAAATTGGAAAGAAATATAAAGTAAGTAGACCTGACTCCTTGAATGATGCCTCTATTCGCTATTCTGATATATAAATTCGATGTAGATGAAATTGTATAAGCGGATTTTTTGTATTTCCTTAGACTTAGACCGCGCAAGGCAAGAATTTTTCGCTATTTACGATTTCATATTCTTGTTACTAGATGTTCTATAGGAATAAGAAAAAATCGCAACTCCTTTCCGCTACACATAAAAATTTATTTCGAAAGTCCATTTTTTTTTTTCAATATCTTTCCTTTTTTTTTCAGAATCCTATTTTTGTTCTTCCACCCATGCAATAGAGAGCGAGTGGGAAAAGAGGGGTTACTTTTATTTTCATTTTTCCCTTAAAGGATAGGCTTTGAAATAGGAGTCATGGAATAATGCTGAATTCAAATGTTTATTTCTATAGTATAAGAAAAACTAATCGAATCAAATTCATGGATTTACCACGACCTCGGTTGTGACCCCATAGATAAAAATGCAAAATTTCTATCTTCGAGACCATTGAAAAAGGGCATTGAACGAGAAAGAAATCGTCCACAGATAATTAAACTATCGTATGCCTTGGAAGTGATATGAGGTGCTCGGAAATGGTTGAAGTAATTGAATAGGAGGATCACTATGACTATAGCCCTTGGTAGAGTTACTAAAGAAGAAAATGATCTATTTGATATTATGGACGACTGGTTACGAAGGGACCGTTTCGTTTTTGTAGGATGGTCCGGCCTATTGCTCTTTCCTTGTGCTTATTTCGCTTTAGGGGGTTGGTTTACAGGGACAACTTTTGTAACTTCTTGGTATACCCATGGATTGGCTAGTTCCTATTTGGAAGGTTGTAATTTCTTAACCGCGGCAGTTTCCACCCCTGCCAATAGTTTAGCACACTCTTTGTTGCTACTATGGGGCCCGGAAGCGCAAGGGGATTTTACTCGTTGGTGTCAATTAGGGGGTCTGTGGACTTTTGTCGCTCTCCATGGGGCTTTTGCACTAATAGGTTTCATGTTACGTCAATTTGAACTTGCTCGGTCTGTTCAATTGCGACCTTATAATGCAATTTCATTCTCTGCTCCAATCGCTGTTTTTGTTTCCGTATTCCTTATTTATCCACTGGGGCAATCTGGTTGGTTCTTTGCGCCGAGTTTTGGCGTAGCAGCGATATTTCGATTCATCCTCTTTTTCCAAGGATTTCATAATTGGACGTTGAACCCATTTCATATGATGGGAGTTGCCGGAGTATTAGGCGCGGCTCTGCTATGCGCTATTCATGGGGCGACCGTAGAAAACACTCTATTCGAGGATGGTGATGGTGCAAATACCTTCCGCGCTTTTAACCCAACTCAAGCTGAAGAAACTTATTCAATGGTCACTGCTAACCGCTTTTGGTCCCAAATCTTTGGTGTTGCTTTTTCCAATAAACGTTGGTTACATTTCTTTATGCTATTTGTACCCGTCACCGGTTTATGGATGAGTGCTATTGGCGTAGTCGGCCTGGCTCTGAACCTACGTGCCTATGACTTCGTTTCCCAGGAAATCCGTGCAGCGGAAGATCCTGAATTTGAGACTTTCTACACCAAAAATATTCTTTTAAACGAGGGTATTCGTGCGTGGATGG